ATATTGATATGTATGCTCCATAAAAACTTTTTTTCTTATTCTTAATTAATCGTTTCTGATTCACCGGCTCTTATTGATTGAAAGGGGGGCAATAAAAAAATCAAGATATTACAAAGTTAACTGGAATTTTCTATTCTTCAATTTTTAATCTTTCTCAAACATTTCAAAAATATTCAAATTCCGAAGCTAGAAGTAGTCAAATGATATCGCCGAGTTACTAATGAAAAAAAAAGAATTCTTTTTTTAGTAAGATTTTTTTCTGAAAATATCAATTATTATTACGTATTACAAAAATTTATATACATAGATCAAGAATACAAAGAATTCCACCACAAAAGGGGGACTTGATTTTGATATGAATCATAGCATAGGATGCCCTATAACTTAACTTAATAAAATAAAAACGAATTATTTGAGTTTGTTTATCCGAACAGTTCGTTTTCATTGCGGAACTGATCGATTGTCTTCCATTTCAATAAATGAATTTAGTTTTGTGGGAAAGACTATCCAATATTTTCTTTCCATTTCCATATAATTAAAGGAAAAAATGACTATTACTAAATACTCAAATATTCTTTTTTTTTTTCAAAATTATGTATCCTTTAACAGATTCACTACTAGTGTCGTTCAATTTGAAAATCAAAATTGGGCATACTCTCTCTTCGAGCTTGACCAATTACCAATTAATAGAAAAAAAATTCAAGTTTGTTATTAGGTAGATAAAATGTTTTTTTACACCTTTTGGTGTATTTTTCATGTATTGTATAAAAATGTAGCTGTATAAATTATAAATGTAGGACGACAAAAAAAATAGGCAGAGACGGAAAAGGAAAGACTTTTTTGATTTCATCAAATTCTTTTTTTTTCTGGATATTGTATGGAATATAAATAAAAAAAATTATATCATATTGTTTTTTTTTTGCTCAAGAATAGAAGCATTTTATGCTATTTTCCCATCTCTATTTTTTTATGAAATTAGTAGTATATAGAATCTAGAAAATAGAGAAAATAGATAAGAATAGATCAATAATGACATAAAGAGACAGATCGTTTTAAAAATAGATGTCTTTCACATCCAACTATAGCACTGAATAACCTTTTTTTTGAATGGCAGTTCCAAAAAAACGTACTTCTACATCAAAAAAGCGTATTCGAAAAAATGTTTGGAAAAAGAAAGGATATTGGGCAGCGTTGAAAGCCTTTTCATTAGCGAAATCTCTTGCTACGGGTAATTCAAAAAGTTTTTTTGTACAACAAATGAATTTGGAGTAATCTGAATTGGTTTAACTCAAAAACGAGAGAATTTCCTTTTATTTTGAATTTCTTAATATTTTGAACTGCGGGTTTTGTCTACTGAATTCTAAGTCCCCTTTTTCTTTTATTTTTAAAAAAGAATAAAGAGAAGATACAAAGGTTTTCTTTTTTGAATATCTTTTTTTCATTTCGGGGGTGGGGATTCATATTTTCCCCACCGCCCATTTGTTATGTTATAATAATTTGTTATTTTTATAAATTTATAATAATAATAATTTTTATATTTATAGTATAGCTATAGCGGAGTGCATAGCATATATATAAGATATAAGAGCTTTAGTCAAAATCACTGGATTGTTGAAACTAATCCATTAAGTTTAATTTTTGTAACTTTATGAATCATTATTTTTCTGAATTTTTATATATCCTTCCCTTGCTTTCAACCCAATTGAGAAAAACATCCTTTCTAATTTAGTAGATATACAAATAATGTGTCAATTTTAAGTGATCTAAAAAATCCTATGTTTGGATAAGAAGGATAAGAAAATGAATCCAGACACGGTTTTCTTTTTAGAATTCGAAATACTTTTTTTGAAGTATGGTACAATTATGACAGGAATAAAAACGCTTTTTATATAACATGTACAGCCCAATATCTAGTTGGTTTGATAAATCCTTAAAACGCAAAATACTAACGATTAATACAAAACTATGCAAATTGCAGAAATCTTTTGAAATGGTTGGATGGGGTGCTAAGGTTAAAAATTGTGATCTCTAGAAATCTTTTGAAATGGTTGGATGGGGTGCTAAGGTTAAAAATTGTGATCTCTAGAATCATATAAAAAAATGAGAGATGAGTCATTAAAAAATGAAAATGATAAAGAACATTTTTTTGAATTCTATCTATGAATTGAAGTCACAACTAGTTAGTTTACTTACAATGGGGGGGGTTCTTTTCTAGTTTTAGGAAAACACAAACTACAAAATCCCTGTTGACGAAATAATTAAACGAAATAATTAAATAAAAGGATAATTAAATAAAAATAAAAAATAAAGATTCTTTTTGAACCTGAACCCTCAAATTTCTATTTAAACGAGTTTTTATTCATCAATTTAAATTAAATGCTTCCTAAACAATTTTACATTGAATTGACTCCAATCTCGACGATTGAATAAAAAACGGGTTATTATGATTTCAAGCAAGCCGCTATGGTGAAATCGGTAGACACGCTGCTCTTAGGAAGCAGTGCTAGAGCATCTCGGTTCGAGTCCGAGTGGCGGCATAGTATCTTCTAAAAGGGATAGAATAAGTTCTATAATGAATTAAATTCTTGATTTCCATTCCATAAAATCTAAAACCCTTGTTTTTTTTTTCAGAATTTTTATGATTTTTTCAACCCTAGAACATATATTTACTCATATATCCTTTTCAGTCGTTTCAATTGTAATTACAATTCATTTTTTAACCTTCTTAGTCGATGAAGTTGTAGGACTAGATGATTCATCAGAAAGGGGCATGATGGTTACCTTTTTTTGTATAACAGGATTATTAGTCACTCGTTGGATTTATTCAGGGCATTTCCCATTAAGTGATTTATATGAATCATTAATCTTTCTTTCATGGGGTTTCTCCCTTATTCATATGGTTTCCTATTTTAAAAAGCGTAAATATAATTTAAGCGCAATAACCGCCCCAAGTGCTATTTTTACCCAAGGCTTTGCCACTTCGGGGCTTTTAACCAAAATGCATCAATCCGCAATATTAGCGCCGGCTCTCCAATCTCAGTGGTTAATGATGCATGTAAGTATGATGGTATTGGGCTATGCAGCTCTCTTATGTGGATCATTATTATCAGTAGCTCTTCTAGTCATTACATTTCGAAAAGTCATAACGATTATTGGTAAAAACAATAATTTATTAAATCAGTCATTTTCGTTTGGCGAAATCCAATACATGAATGAAAGAAGCAATCTTTTATTAAACGCCTATTTTCTTTCTTCTAAAAATTATTACAGGTATCAATTAACTCAACAATTGGATCGTTGGAGTTATCGTATTATTAGTCTCGGGTTTATCTTTTTAACCATAGGGATTCTTTCGGGAGCCGTATGGGCTAATGAGGCGTGGGGATCATATTGGAATTGGGACCCAAAGGAAACTTGGGCATTTATTACTTGGACCGTATTCGCGATTTATTTACATACTCGAACAAATAATAAAAACTTGGAAGGTGTAAATTCCTCAATTGTGGCTTCTATGGGCTTTCTTATAATTTGGATATGCTATTTTGGGGTCAATCTATTAGGAATAGGTTTACATAGTTATGGTTCATTTACATTAACATCTAATTGAATAAAATAAAAAAAAAGGCTAAGCCTAACAAATACTAACATAGGACAGCATATATATAAGAAAACTTATTGTAAGCTGTCAAGAACCTTTTGAATACGGTAGTGGAGTGATTCAAAAGGTTCTAACAAAAGCCAAAGATGTCTGATTAAAATTCAATTTAATTGTTTCACTTTTTTTTTTCATTTTTCAATTGTACAACGAACAATTTTTAAATTCAATTTAATTGTTTCACTTTTTTTTTTCATTTTTCAATTGTACAACGAACAATTTTTAAAGGCATAGGATTGATTAGTTTTTGATTTTTTGTTTTATTCATGAAAACTATCTATAAAAATAATTATATAGAATAGTTTCGACCTTCTCACCTGATAGTGAGAGGACGAAATCCGGATAAATACCAATACCTATTACTGGTAGAAAGATAGAGATCGAAACAAATAACTCTCGCGGTCCAGAATCAAAAAAATAAGAACTTGGAGCATTAAATAGTTTGTATCCATAGAACATTTGACGTGACATAGATAATGAATAAATAGGAGTTAATATCATTCCAATTGCCATTACAAAAGTAATTATTATTTTTGGCATTAAAAAAAATTTTTGGCTGGTAATTATTCCAAAAAAGACTATCAATTCTGCAACAAAACCACTCATGCCCGGTAATGCAAGAGAAGCCATCGATAAAATACCGAACATTGTAAATATTTTTGGAAGCAGAATAGCCATTCCGCCCATTTCGTCGAGATAAACAAGACGTATTCTATCATAACTCGTTCCGGCCAAGAAAAAAAGTGCAGCACCAATAAATCCATGAGATATTATTTGTAAAATGGCTCCGTTGAGTCCCGTATCAGTTATAGAGCCAATTCCTATAATTATGAAACCCATATGAGATATGGAGGAATAAGCTATTCTTTTTTTTAAATTCCGTTGACCAAGAGATGTTGAAGCTGCATAAATTATTTGCATTGTACCCACTATTATCAACCAGGGAGAAAATATGGAATGAGCATGAGGTAATAATTCCATATTGATCCGAACTAATCCATATGCTCCCATTTTTAATAAAATTCCGGCTAGAAGCATACAAGTACTGTAATGTGCCTCCCCGTGGGTGTCTGGTAACCACGTATGTAAAGGTATAATCGGCGATTTGACAGCAAAAGCAATAAGAAATCCAATATAGAATATTATTTCCAGCGCAACAGGATACGATTGATTAGCTAATGTTTCAAAATTTAATGTTGGTTCATTAGAACCGTATAAACCGATACCCAAAACTCCTATTAATAGAAAAATCGAACCCCCTGCAGTGTACAAAATAAATTTTGTAGCCGAGTACAGACGCTTCTTTCCCCCCCACATGGATAGAAGTAGATAAACGGGAATTAATTCGCACTCCCACATGATGAAAAAAAGTAAAAGGTCTCGAGAAGAAAATGATCCTATTTGACCACTGTACATTGCTAGCATCAGGAAATAGAATAGTCGGGAATCTCGAGTAACCGGCCAAGCAGCCAAAGTAGCTAAAGTAGTGATAAATCCTGTCAGTAAAATAGGCCCTATAGAAAGTCCATCTATTCCCACTCTCCAGTAAAAATCAAAAAAATTTATCCATTTATAATCTTCCGCCAGCTGGATTAACGGATCGTCCAATCGGAAATGATAAGAGAATGCATAGGTTGTTAGAAGGAGTTCGAATATGCATATACAAATAGTATACCACTTAATTAGCTTATTTCCTCTATGAGGAAGAAAGAAAATTAAAGAACCCGCAAATACTGGTAAAACTACAATTATTGTTAACCAAGGAAAAAAATTCGTGGTAAAGACAAGATACACTTGGACCAGAAAACCCGTGCTCAAAAAAAATCAAAAAGATTCCGCTTTGAGCGCGGGTTTTTTCAGTAAAAAAAATCAAATGGATTCAAAATGGATTCAAGTGAGGTTTTCTGGAACGTATCAATAAGCTAGACCCATACTTCGAGTTGTTTCGTGCCATAAATAAACTCGAACGCTCAAGAAATCCGTTGGACAAGCGGATTCACATCTTTTACAACCAACACAGTCTTCTGTTCTTGGAGCGGAAGCAATTTGCTTAGCTTTACATCCATCCCAAGGTATCATTTCTAACACATCGGTGGGGCAGGCTCTTACACATTGAGTACACCCTATACATGTATCATAAATTTTTACTGAATGTGACATAGGATCTATAAATTTTTGAACATCATAAAATTTCAATCTAGTAAACTTGTAAATGAATCATTATATTTAAACACTAGATGAATCAACGATTTACCAGAAATTTTCTAATCAATTTCCTTCTGGATCAACTCATAAGAAAGGGCCAAGATACTTTGATTTCTTACGTTTTCGAAAACATGATGTAGATTCCAACATATCGGACATGCTAATTCAAATTAGTGAATATTAGAATTGAATATTATTAATATTACTTATTCAACAAAGTTGATTGATTGATACGCGTTGATTTTCTGTTACGATAAATTGAGGAAACAATAGCTGATCCAATAGCTGCTTCAGCGGCCGCAAGGGCTATAACAAAAATTGAGAAAATATTTCCTTTTAATTGGCGACTATCAAAAAAATCAGAAAATGTTACAAAATTTATATTAACGGCATTCAGTATAAGTTCAAGACACATAAGGGCCCTAACCATATTTCGACTCGTGATCAATCCATAAATACCGATAGAAAATAAATAGGCACTCAAAACAAGTACATGTTCGAGCATCATTGACCAACTCCTTAGCAATTTTGATTCATTTTAATATGAACAATAATTCAACGGATTTGATTGACTAGAATATAACAAGTACGGAACAAAAGAATATGTTGGAAATATATCGAATAAATGGATTTCTATTTTATACACGGACAATATTCAAATAGAATTCAAGGAAAATAAAATGGATGCGATAAGACAGAAAAAAATGCATTTTGATTCCTTGCTGTTCCTAGTTAGAACGATTTCTTACTGACGAGCCACAGCAATTGCACCTATCAAAGCAACTAAAAGAATTATTGAAATGAATTCAAATGGAAGAAAAAAATCTGTTGCTAAATGAATTCCAATTTGTTGACTATTACTTATGAAATCTTGTTCTATAATTTGGTTTGATCTTGTAGTCCAAATAATCCCGTACCATGATGTATCTAATATAGTAGTAATTAGCGAAACAAGAATACTTGTACAAACCAACGAAGTAAGGCCATTCCCAACGGTCCACAGATTAAAATCTTTAGAATATTCTGAACCATTCATGAACATCACAGCAAATATGATTAAAACATTTATGGCTCCCACATAAATAAGGAGCTGGGCAGCGGCTACAAAATGAGAATTTGAGAGAATATAGAATAAGGATATACAAACAAGAACCAATCCCAATGAAAAGGCAGAATAAATTGGATTGGTAAGTAATACCACTCCCAGGCCCCCTAATAGAAGACCCAATCCCAGAAAAACTAAAAGAAAATCGTGTATTGGTCCAGGCAAATCCATTATATTAAAATAAGAGATAAATAAATCGAAATGCTTTTCATGATCTTATTGACCCGACCAGGAATTTTTTTTATTTTTTATGATATGGTTCCTAATTGAATAAAATCCTAATCTATTAGGTGTGAATTGATCTAAGTACAATTATTGGACAGTTTCGTTTTTGATTCTTTTTTTCTTTTTATTCGAAAGGTTATTTTGTTTTTTGCAACTATATTTCGAAAGAATTATAAATATTTTAATAGATTTTCAATAAAATTTTAATAGATTTTCAATAAAAATGAATTCGAAATTCTTATCAACCAATTAATTTGTAGTTGAATTTTTAGTTATTGACCAAACAAAGAGAAAGGCCTCATTCTTTTATTTTAATTCAAACTAAACATTCTTTTCTTTTAACTTAACCCAAAACAGAACCCGAAAAAAAAGAATTGGAAATTTATCTTTAATAGAATAGTAGGTTTACCTACTCAGTTTTTCTTTGAGGCGAATTCAAAATTGTTCGAATTGTATAATCGTCAATTACTGACATCGGTAAACGGCCCAAAGCAATTTGATTATAATTCAATTCGTGACGGTCATAAGTAGAAAGTTCATATTCTTCTGTCATTGATAAACAATTTGTTGGACAATACTCAACGCAGTTACCACAAAATATACAAATTCCGAAATCAATACTGTAATTAAGCAATCGTTTTTTTCGAATATCCGTTTCAAATTTCCAATCAACAACAGGCAGGTCTATAGGGCATACACGAACACATACTTCACAAGCAATGCATTTATCAAATTCAAAATGGATTCGCCCGCGGAAACGCTCTGATGTGATTAATTTTTCATAAGGGTATTGAATAGTTACAGGTAAACGATTTGCGTGGGATAAGGTAATCATGAAACCTTGACCAATGTACCTTGCTGCTCGAATTGTTTGGTGGCCATAATTCATGAACCCGGTTACCATAGGGAACATATCGTGAATATCTATGAATAATTTTATGTTTGTTTCTTTCTCTTGTTTGAACCAAGGCATGAATATTGTATTCTTTTTTTCTTTACAGTGAAAGAAGTTGGAAAGAAGTTGTTAATAATAGATTACCGAGAGAAATAGGTAAAAGAAATTTCCATCCAAGATTTAATAATTGGTCCATTCTTAACCTAGGAAAAGTCCATCTTGTTGCGATAGAAATAAACAAAAACAAATAAGTTTTAGCTAATGTAATAAAGATACCAATTGTCGTTCCAAAGATTCCATTCATTTCAAATACCTCAGGAACGAATACGTATGGAATGGAAATATTCCAACCACCCAAGTAAAGAACTGTTCCAAATAACGAAGAAAGTAATAGATTTAGATAGGAAGCAACGTAAAATAAACCAAATTTGATACCCGAATATTCGGTTTGATACCCTGCTACTAATTCTTCCTCTGCTTCTGGTAAATCAAAAGGTAATCTCTCACATTCTGCTAGAGAAGAAATTAGAAAAACCATAAACCCTATTGGCTGACGCCACAAATTCCATCCCCAAAAACCATATTTGGACTGTGCCTCAACTATATCAACTGTACTTGAACTGTTAGATAATTATAGTCGATGATAACATCACTGTTTCCATCGCTAGTCCAAAACCGTACATGAGGTTTTCACCTCATACGGCTCCTCGTGGGTCACAAATAAATTTAAGGACTAAATCAGTATTATTTATCTTATCTTGGTATGGTTGTAGAATAGATAGAGAAAAAATGGATTGGAAAGTCCAAAATTATACCAATGGAATTCTGTCTGCTATACTATGAAGAAGAAAAAAAAGTGCTTCTGAATCGATCTCGCCCCTTAAAAATTTCACAATTTTTATTTGTTGAGTAATAACTTAAGCCTTCAATAAAATACTTCTTGTAGAAATATCAATAAATATTGCACAACCCATTGTTTGATTACGAAAAAAAATGAAACATTACATTAGCTCATAAATCATGATACGAATTAGATCTCTCTATATATATGAATATATGAAAGACAGAAAAAAAAAAGATTTCTTTTTTATTCTTTATTGTTTCTTTTTCGTTCCTATTCTTCTTTCTGATCTGAGAAAACCGCAAATGGGGCTTAAACTAAAAAAAAGTAAAGGATTAGTTCGTTCCTGATAGTTATTACTTTAATCGGTGGATAGGAGCATACTCTGGATCGGAATCGTGGGGAGTACTGCCTATTCATTTCTACTAATTTAAAGCCCCAATTAGTATTCTTTTTATGTTATCCAGAAATATCCTTTATATATAATTTACATAATCTCCATTACTAATCCTTTGTGTATTTTGGTGTTCCTAACCATCCACCCATTTTTTTTGTTCAATCCCCCGTTCGGCAATACATGTATGGGAGTCCATACAAAGGATAGCGAAAACTCTATACGGTTGATCTTTTGAGCCCGCTTCAAGTTAGGTTGACTAATCAACCCGTCTTGGGGTAAAGGACTTCTTCCGCTTATGTTTTCTTCCACTTAACTCTTGTACATAGGAAATGGGACTCCATTTTTTTTTATTTAATTTACTGCTAATTTATAAGCAGCTTTTTTTCACTCATATATAACTATCTAATTTAGTTTATCAACCGGAAGGATAATAAAAAACGAAGATATCTATTCAATCCATTCCACTTATTTTCTAGAACGAAAGGAATAGGGAAAAGAAAAGTTTCTATTTCAACGAATCGCACGTAGAGATATTGATAAAACACATAGAGTTAATGGTATTTCATAACTAATCGATTGAGCAGCAGCTCGCAAACCACCTAAAAAGGAATATTTATTATTTGATCCGTATCCTGACATAAGAAGTCCAACAGGAGCAATACTTGAAACGGCAATCCATAAAAAAATACCGATATTGAGATCGGATAAAATAAGGTGATAGCTAAAAGGAATTACTGAAAAACTTAGTAAGATGGATATGACTGCTATGGATGGTCCAATACTGAATAAACGAGTGTTTCCTCTAGATGGAAGAATATTCTCTTTGAAAAGCAGTTTTGTTCCATCTGCTAGAGCTTGAAGAATTCCCAAAGGACCGGCGTATTCGGGCCCAATACGTTGTTGTATTCCTGCAGATATTTCTCTTTCTAACCATACAATTACGAGTACGCCTATTGTGATTCCCAATACAAGAGTCAAAATAGGGACAAACATCCATATGATCCCATAGACCTCTTTTAAAGATTCCAATTTGTAAAAGGAATTGATATCTTGTACTTCTGTTGTATAAATTATCATTTCAACGATCAACTTCTCCCATAATGATATCTATGCTACCCAGTATCGTCATAATATCGGCCAATTTCATTTTTTTAACTAACTGAGGAAGAATTTGCAAATTGATAAAACCCGGTGGGCGAATTTTCCATCTCCAAGGAAAACCGCTCTGATCCCCTATTAGAAAAATTCCTAATTCCCCTTTTGGGGCTTCCATTCTCGCATAAAGTTCTTGTCTTGGTAATTCAAATGTAGGAGAAGGTTTTTTACTAATGAATCGATATTCAAAATCATTCCATTCTGGATCCCCTTCTCTATCAAAGCATCGGATTTCTAAATTCTCATAGGGACCCCCCGGAATTCCTTCCAGGGCCTGTTGAATTATTTTTATGGATTCCGTCATTTCACTGATTCGGACTAAATAACGAGCTAATGAATCTCCTTCTTTTTGCCACTGAATTTCCCAATCAAATTCGTCGTAACACTCATAATGATCAACTTTACGAAGATCCCATTTGATTCCAGATGCTCGTAGCATTGGGCCGGATAAACCCCAATTTATTGCTTCTTCTCCACCAATAACGCCTATCCCTTCAACTCGTTCTAAAAAAATAGGATTTCGCGTAATAAGTTTTTGATATTCAACAATTCCTGTTAAAAAATAATCGCAGAAATCCAAACATTTATCTATCCAGCCGTAAGGTAGATCGGCCGCTACTCCTCCGATACGAAAATAATTATGCATCATTCTCATACCGGTGGCAGCTTCGAATAGATCATATACTAATTCTCTTTCTCTGAAAATATAGAAAAAGGGGGTCTGTGCACCAATATCTGCCATAAAAGGTCCAAGCCATAACAGATGAGAAGCTATACGACTCAATTCCAACATAATTACTCTGATATAGCTGGCTCTTTTAGGTACTTGAATATTGCCCAATTGTTCTGGTCCATTTACGGTTATTGCTTCCGTAAACATAGTGGCTAAATAATCCCAACGTGTTACATAAGGCAAATATTGTATAATTGTTCGGTTTTCCGCAATTTTTTCCATTCCTCTGTGTAAATAACCTAATATTGGTTCACAGTCAACAACATCTTCACCATCTAGAGTAACAATGAGACGAAGAACACCATGCATCGATGGGTGGTGAGGTCCCATATTGACTATCATAAGGTCTTTTTCTGTAGCTGGTATATTCATAAGTTTTTCCTCGATTCATTCTTACATGAATTGCTGAAAACGAAAAGAAGTACATCAAAATTAAAGATCTAATAAATCGACTAATTCAAAATTTTCAAATTAGCGATTTTTTGATTCCCGAATATCCAACTCACTAATTAATTCTTTATAACGTATTTTATTTTTCTTTGATAAATAAGACAGCAACCGTTGCCGTTTTCCCAGAATTTTCCGTAGACCTCTCTGAGATAAATAGTCTTTTCTGTGCAATTCCAAATGTGAAGTAAGTCTTCGTATCTTATTGGTGAAACTGATTATTTGAAATTCAACGGACCCCCTGTTTTCTTCTTTTTGTTGAAAAATAACCGAGATGAATGAATTTTTTACCATAAAACAAAATCTTCTCTCCCTCCCCCCTTTTTTGAATGTGAATTTGACTGATCAGTAATAATAATACCGGTCATTTTGATATGCACAATGATTTTAAGTTCGTTATGAACTTTCTAATTTTTCAATTCAAATAAAATTAATCAATCCGGTTTTCAATTTGATCCGTATACAGATACAAAAGAGTGATATATTTCTACAAAAGAGAAAATTTTAGAGTTCAAATAATAAGATTTTGTTGATTCGTTTGTCGATCTAATTGATATGTATGTCATTAAATTAGTATCATGTATCAGAATCGAATATAAGACAATCCCTGTGTCCATCTATTTGTTTCCATATACTCGACACGGTACATACATAATATATGGGAAAATGTCCCATTAACGAATTTTCAAACGCGGATACATATGTATCCTTACCATACTGAAATGACTGCCATTATTAGTATTAAACCAATAGCGATTCATACAAGCTAAATCTTCTAATCGAGAATTCGGCCAAAGAAAGAACTTTAATTTAATTAGTTTCTTTTTATCATTATCAAGATCTTTTTTTTTATTCAAAACTTGACCGCAGTTTTTTACATTATTTAAAAATACTGCATTTCTATGCATACCGTTTTTATCCCTTGAATTGAAAGAAATTAGAATTCGCAACTCTCTCCGGTGTTTGCGGGATAAAATATTTTCAGGAACAAACAAATCATAATGATTTTTGTCTTTATTTTCCGTCAGTTTTTGATGTCTTGCAATGGACTCATCAAAATTCTTTTTATCAATATAGTTTTTTTCTTGGTATCTTTGATTAATTTGGTGTTTATTTTTATGAACCAATGAAATACTTATAGTTTGATATAGAATAAATTGTCCATCGTTTTTTACAGACAGGCGAACTGGTTCGATAATCAATATTCCCCTTTTCATTAATTCTCTAAGAGTTAAATCTTTCTGAACCATCAAAATGTCCAGATTCATTTCTCCCCTTTGAATAGAGGATATAGCAATTTCGTTTGGATTTATCAGTCTAAGCAGGAGACAATATACTTTGATATTATTGATTATTCTTTGATTTAAAGAATCATCCCATCTCAATTGAAAACGCAAATACCGTTTTAGGAAGAAATCGAGCTCTGCTTCCGTGTTGCTCTTGTATTGCTTTTTCTTTCTACGTTTTTTTATGTCTGATTTACCATAATCTTCTTCACCATCTTTTTCTTGGTTTGAGAGAACGGATCTAAGATTTCCTTGCTTTTGTGCATCTGACACGGCATCCCCTTGACCTATGGGTTCTTTTTCTTCTTGATTTCGATTCTCTAATCCCAGAATTTTTTTTTCTTCATTCGATGCTATGAGGGGGTCCCTTTTTTTATTTTCAATAATATTTTTATTAATGTTTCCGTTTCCATAAAAATTTAAAAGAAGTAATTTTATTGGTATGATCCATGGGTTAACCTTATATGCATTATATAGTAACACAAATTCTGGGAAGAACCAAAGTTCCAGATTCGATATAGGACGGCTTAGTATTTCTTCATTCATTCCCATCCAATCAAAAAGGCTTCTTTTTTTATTGGATAGGTTGCTTTCTTGATCTTGATAAATTGTAAAAAGGCCCTTCTTATTTATTTTATCAATTATTTGATAATTATTAACCACAGTCTTAATATTTTTATTACTCTTGGTACCGGTATCGACCCAGGACTCAATATCGGCCTTATTTCTAAGACAAAAATTAAGAATTCTCCAATCAAAATATTTTCTATGCGAAAATTTCCCCGTAGCATCCATAATATCAACTTCTCGTAGAAAATTATGGATAGGGATATACCCCAGTGTATCAAAAACTTTTCGTTTATCCATGTTGTAATTATAAGAAATCTCTTCTGTTTTATTTACTTGTAATGGTGATCCATAAGTATATGAGTCCTTCTTATCTTGATAATTAATAGATTTATATGATAAAAAATCATATCCAGAGTTTTTTTTTAAATTAGATTTTTTATATTTTTGTTCTTGATTCAGTAATGATTTTGTTCTTGATTCAGTAATGAATTCGCTTGAAAATAATTTCTTTTTTCGTAATGAATTAACCTTTCTTTTTCATATGAATCCCATTTTGTTAAATCTTTATTTCGAGCCATATAGTGTTGATTGACTCTATTTCGCCATTGTCCCGGTACTAATCTAAGCCATCTACTCTGGGATAAACCATATTGATAATGACCCCTTAACCAGTTTTTCCATTCATTCGTTCCAGAATGCCAAAAGCTTTTCTGTCTTAACCCAGAATGATGTCTTAATCTGGAATGAGATATTCTTTGTTCTTCAAAATAATCTTTTATTTCATTTTTAAGAAAAAGAGATGTTCCGTGATATTGAAGGATAGGTTTGAGTTTATAAAAACTAATAACTTGGCTTTGTGATAATTTGTAAAATACATATGCTTGGGAGAGGGAGGATAAGTCACAAAAAGCTTTTGGATTTTTATTTCTAATACTAGAAGGTGAGTTTTTTATAGTTGAAATAAAATGAATTGTATTTTTATTTGTTTTAGTAATTCTTTCCCTATTTGCTTCATTATTGTAAATGAATTTATCAATACTTTTTTTTGTTGATTCAAAAAAAAGTTGCGTATTGATTCTTGGAATATTAATGATATATAGAAAAATATTTATGTATATCTTTTCAATGAAAAATTTTATAAAAAAAGAAAATTTACGGATTAATCGAATATTTCTTCTTTTTAATATTTGCCAAATTTTTTTTGATGATTCTACTATTTTATCCTGATAACTTTTTTTGTTAGAACTAATATTTATTTCTTGAGTTATAAATTCGTTTTTCTTGTCTTTTCTAATTATAATTTTTTCTATTTGATTTTTGATTGTGTTTGCTCTCTTAGTCAGATCTTTTATTTTTTTTTCTGTTAATGAATAATTTGTCCATTCCATAGATTGAATTTGAAGGGATGATTCGTGAATCATCTTATTACTGATTATCGAATCTTTTTTAGTTTCGCCCAATTCATATATTTGTCTCAACCCAAAAAATGGAATTGGATTTCTTTTTGAAAGTTCTTTTATTATTCCCTTTAGAAATAGAATGTTTTTTGTGATCCATTTTTTTGTTTCTTTTGCGATTTTTCGAAACAATTTTGTTCTTTCTTTTAAAATTGTTAAAGATTTAGTTTGAAATTTTTTAATTTTTTTTTTGAGTTCTTTAAAAATAGGCTCAAAAAACGAACGCCGTTTTCGAGGAGAACCGAAAGGTAGTTCAGTTTCCATTCCCCAAACTGTTAAAAAGCAAAAATCATTCTTTTGACCTTTCTTTTTTTTCATTGGATCTTTATCGGAGGGTTGTAGTTTAAATCTGTGCCAAGGTTTCAAGCAAAAAGGAAATAGGATTTTTATCTGAATACCGTCCGTTAACCAGTTTTTTGGAAATTCTGTTTCGGACAATTGAACACCATTATAAGTGCATTTAACATGCATTTCTCGGTTCCAATCCTTTAAATCCTCGGACCACTCAGGAAATTGAAATAATAACATACGAGCAATGTTTTTAGCTATTATCAACGAAGGTAATATAATATATTTTCTAAGAATCGATTGGGTTAGTAACACAGAACCTCTTATTATTTGAGCAAGTAAAATGCTATCCCAAGCTTCTGCTATTTCTATCCGCATTTTCTCTTCTTTTTTGTATTTTTCTCTTTTGTCCTCATCCTTTTTCTCAATTTTTTTTTTTTCTGTATAATTAAAAATTTGTGATTCTTTGTTTTTACCTATCCAATTTCGAGATATTAGTTTCATCGGCCCAGAAATATCAAAAGAAAAAAAGAGAGGTTTGTCTATTCTGTCCAAAAAAAGTGGGGAATGCACATTTGCTTGAAACAGTTCCCAAGTAACTGTTTTACGTCTTTGGGCACGCATGGAACCCTTTATTATGTCTCGACGAAAATCCGATTGTTGCGAATAGCGTATCAAAGCCACTTCGTCCGTTTGATCAGCATCATTAGCATCATTGGTATTAGTATAAGTATCGGTATTTGACTGGTTATTAGTAAAAATCACTACGCGCTTGGATTTTCTTGAACGAATTTCATGCTCTGCTGTTACGTTTTCCTCGGTTTCTCCCTCCTGTTGTTCTAAATCGTCGATTAATTTGTATGACCACCGAGGAACTTTTTTACTTATTTCTTTTGTTCCAATAGATTCTTTTCTAATTGTTTGATTGTAGGAATTAGTCATAACTATATTGAATAAAAATTTCAAAATTTTGACTCGATCCTCTGAATCGATATTTCCCTGTTCATCTTCTGTCAATAAAGAAGGGTCTTTTTCTGTTGATAATGATTTTATATTGAGTGTATCTATTGTCTGTTCAAATTCGTGATAATCAGTAGTAAGAAGTATAGCATGAATCCTATTTATCCAAAACGGATCTGGTTTTTTTTTTTTAGAAGTTTGATTTATGCTTGAAAGTGAAAACCCTTTTTTGATTCTTCCGCGACAGGGTCCATGCAAGAAAGGATCATATAGTTTAGGCAAGTATTCTTCTTGAGTTTCATTATTAGAGAATCGAGTCCTTTTTTCAAGTATGCCCAGATCAAAAGATTCCTTATCTAAATATCCGACTCTATTTCGAAATTCCTTACTCAAATTTCTTCTTTTTAGTTCATTGGTAAAACCCCAATCAGTATCCAATTCACCAGAAAACAATTTTTCTGATGTGAAAAAAGATATTTTTTTTTGTATCATTTCTCCAAAAGCTCCTAAACTGGGCGGATACGTAAAAGATATTTTTTCTTTTCCATCACTTTGACATGTATAAAAAAAGTATTGTGACATTTCTTTTTTTATAGCATTTTCAAATCGGTCATTTTTTATATATCGAAAGGGTCGATTCCATCGTTTCGAATCAAAAAGAAGAGTCACAAGAGGTTTTTCAAACCATAATAAATATTTATCTTCTTTTTTTTTTAATATTTCTAACTTGGAATTTTCTTGATTCCCATCCAGATAAGAAGTTTCATAAACGGGGCTATTTTTATAGTATGTCTCTTTAAAGCGAAAGCGGGGTTTGTCCTTTGTGTTTTTTTTTTTATTTCCATTCGTTCGGATCTCTTCTATTTCATTGATTTTCTTTGGACCCCCCCTTTCTTCCGTTTCTGAGGTTCCTTTCAGTTTCTTAGTAAGAATGGGGTCCTTTGTGTTTTTTTTTTTATTTCCATTCGTTCGGATCTCTTCTATTTCATTGATTTTCTTTGGACCCCCCCTTTCTTCCGTTTCTGAGGTTCCTTTCAGTTTCTTAGTAAGAATGGGCAAGGGCATTCTGCCTAAATAGTAAACACAGGTAATAAATAAGAGAATACTAAAGATTCGAGTCATAGAATTTCTAAATTCTAACACAAGATACTTATTCGATTTAGATCGAATAAGTATATTAGACCTACTCAAATTTTTTTGCCGTATCCAGACTAATACCAACCCAACCCATTTGATGAATAAAATGTGACCAATTAACCAACCAACAAAACTACTTGTTAC